GCTAGCGTAGCTTAACACAAAGCATGACACTGAAGATGTTAAGATGGGCCCTAAGAAGCCCCGCATGCACAAAGGCATGGTCCTGACCTTATTATCAGCTCTAGCCCAACTTACACATGCAAGTCTCCGCAATCCCGTGAGTATGCCCTCAATCCCCTGCCCGGGGACAAGGAGCGGGCATCAGGCACAAATTTTTAGCCCAAGACGCCTAGCCAAGCCACACCCCCAAGGGAATTCAGCAGTGATAGACATTAAGCCATAAGTGAAAACTTGACTCAGTCAGGGCTAAGCCGGGCCGGTAAAACTCGTGCCAGCCACCGCGGTTAAACGAGAGGCCCCAGTTGATTATACTACGGCGTAAAGGGTGGTTAAGGAAGGAACTCAACGATAAAGCCAAATGGCCCTTTGGCCGTCATACGCTTCTAGGTGTCCGAAGTCCAACCTCACGAAAGTAGCTTTAATAAAATCCACCTGACCCCACGAAAGCTGAGAAACAAACTGGGATTAGATACCCCACTATGCTCAGCCATAAACTTAGACGTCCAACTACAATTAGACGTCCGCCAGGGTACTACGAGCATCAGCTTGAAACCCAAAGGACCTGACGGTGCCTTAGACCCCCCTAGAGGAGCCTGTTCTAGAACCGATAACCCCCGTTAAACCTCACCACTTCTAGCCACCCCAGCCTATATACCGCCGTCGCCAGCTTACCCTGTGAAGGCAACAAAAGTAAGCAAAATGGGCACAACCCAGAACGTCAGGTCGAGGTGTAGCGCACGAAGCGGGAAGAAATGGGCTACATTTTCTACCACCAGAACACTACGAACACGCAACATGAAATAGTGCTTGAAGGAGGATTTAGTAGTAAAAAGGAAGCAGAGTGTCCTTTTGAACCCGGCTCTAAGGCGCGTACACACCGCCCGTCACTCTCCCCTGTCATCATGCATTAAAAGTACATAATATCAAAGCACTGACAAGGGGAGGCAAGTCGTAACATGGTAAGTGTACCGGAAGGTGCACTTGGATTAAACCCAGGGCGTGGCTGAGTTAGTTAAGCATCTCACTTACACCGAGAAGACATCCATGCAAGTTGGATCACCCTGAGCCAAACAGCTAGCTTAATCACTAATTTTAAATCAACAATGTTTATAAAAAAACATGACCCACCCCTAAAAATTAAACCATTTTTTTACCTGAGTATGGGAGACAGAAAAGGTTCACCCAAAGCAATAGAGAAAGTACCGCAAGGGAAAGCTGAAAGAGAAATGAAATAACCCATACAAGCACTAAAAAACAAAGGTTAAACCTTGTACCTTTTGCATCATGATTTAGTAAGTATTTTCAAGCAAAGAGACCTTTAGTTTGAAGCCCCGAAACCAGGTGAGCTACCCCGAGACAGCCTATAAATTAGGGCTAACCCGTCTCTGTGGCAAAAGAGTGGGAAGAGCTCCGGGTAGAAGTGACAGACCTACCGAACCTGGTGATAGCTGGTTGCCTGAGAAATGGATAGAAGTTCAGCCCCGCACACCCCAGACCAAAACCCCAAACTTTAAGGTGATTTAAGGGAAATACGCGGGAGTTAGTTAAAGGGGGTACAGCCCCTTTAACAAAGGATACAACCTTACCAGGAGGATAAAGATCATAATATTTAAAACAAACTGTTTTAGTGGGCCTAAAAGCAGCCATCTAAACAGAAAGCGTTAAAGCTCAAACAGAATAAAGTTTATTATACTGATAAAAAATCTTATTCCCCTAAAAATATCAGGCTATTCCATATTTGCATGGAAGAAATTATGCTAAAATGAGTAACAAGAAGACCTGTTCTTCTCCAAGCACAAGTGTAAACCAGATCGGACAAACCACTGGAAAATAACGAACTCAACCCAAGAGAGTACTGCCAACAACACAGAAACCGAGAAAAACTCGCAACTGAATAATCGTTAACCCCACACTGGAGTGCTATTTTTAAAGGAAAGACTAAAAGAAAGGGAAGGAACTCGGCAAACACAAGCCTCGCCTGTTTACCAAAAACATCGCCTCCTGCAACTAGATTAAGTATAGGAGGTCCAGCCTGCCCAGTGACTACGGGTTCAACGGCCGCGGTATTTTGACCGTGCAAAGGTAGCGCAATCACTTGTCTTTTAAATAGAGACCTGTATGAATGGCTAAACGAGGGCTTAACTGTCTCCCCCTTCCAGTCAGTGAAATTGATCTATCCGTGCAGAAGCGGGTATGAAGATACAAGACGAGAAGACCCTTTGGAGCTTAAGGTACAAAATTTAACCACGTCAAACAACTCAATAAAAAGAAAGAACTTAGTGGTAACTAAAATTTTACCTTCGGTTGGGGCGACCACGGAGGAAAAACCAGCCTCCGAGTGGAATGGGGAAAACCCCTAAAACCAAGAGAAACATCTCTAAGCCGCAGAACATCTGACCAATAATGATCCGGTCTAACGGCCGATCAACGAACCAAGTTACCCTAGGGATAACAGCGCAATCCTCTCCCAGAGTCCATATCGACGAGGGGGTTTACGACCTCGATGTTGGATCAGGACATCCTAATGGTGCAGCCGCTATTAAGGGTTCGTTTGTTCAACGATTAAAGTCCTACGTGATCTGAGTTCAGACCGGAGCAATCCAAGTCAGTTTCTATCTGTAACGCTACTTTTCCTAATACGAAAGGATCGGAAAAGAGGGGCCTATACTTAAAGCACGCCCCACCTCTAATTAATGAAAACAAATAAATTAAATAAAGGGAGGGCTAAAACCCCTGCCGCCCAAAATAAAGGCATACTGGGGTGGCAGAGCATGGTAAATTGCGAAAGACCTAAGCCCTTTACACCAGAGGTTCAAATCCTCTCCTCAGTTTATGCTAAACACTCTAATGAATCACTTAATCAACCCATTAGCCTACATCGTGCCAGTCCTATTAGCAGTGGCCTTCCTAACACTACTTGAACGAAAAGTGCTAGGATACATACAACTACGAAAAGGCCCCAACGTAGTAGGACCTTACGGACTACTACAGCCCATCGCTGACGGAGTAAAACTCTTTATCAAAGAGCCCGTCCGACCTTCTACATCATCCCCATTTTTATTTTTAGCCACCCCCATCCTTGCATTAACCCTCGCCATAACACTATGAGCACCCATACCTATACCCTACCCCATTATTGATCTGAACTTGGGTGTACTATTTATCCTGGCCCTCTCAAGCCTAGCAGTATATTCCATTCTAGGATCGGGATGGGCATCAAATTCAAAGTACGCACTAATTGGAGCCCTACGAGCAGTAGCCCAAACAATTTCATATGAAGTAAGCCTGGGGCTCATCCTTCTCTCAGTAATCATCTTCTCAGGCGGCTACACTCTCCAAACGTTTAATACGGCCCAAGAAGGCATTTGACTCCTGGCCCCAGCATGACCCCTAGCAGCTATGTGGTATATTTCAACCCTAGCTGAAACAAACCGAGCACCATTTGACCTAACAGAAGGAGAATCAGAACTAGTCTCGGGCTTCAATGTAGAATATGCAGGAGGACCCTTTGCCTTATTCTTTCTGGCTGAATATGCCAACATTCTAATAATAAACACCCTATCAGCTGTACTATTCTTGGGATCTTCCCATTTCCCAAACATACCAGAACTAACAACAATTAGCCTCATAATTAAAGCCGCGTTCCTATCAGTTGTCTTCCTATGAGTCCGGGCCTCCTACCCCCGATTTCGGTATGATCAACTTATACACCTTGTATGAAAAAACTTCCTGCCATTAACACTAGCCCTCGTACTATGACACATTGCCCTACCAATTGCACTAGCAGGCCTTCCCCCACAACTATAGTTTAGGAACTGTGCCCGAATGCCCAGGGACCACTTTGATAGAGTGGCTTATAGGGGTTAAAATCCCCTCAGTTCTTAGAAAGAAGGGGGTCGAACCCATGCCCAAGAGATCAAAACTCTTAGTGCTTCCTCTACACCACTTTCTAGGATGGGGTCAGCTAATAAAGCTTTCGGGCCCATACCCCGAACATGACGGTTAAAGTCCCTCCTCCATCAATGAATCCCTACGTACTAATAATCCTATTATCCAGCCTGGGATTAGGCACCACCCTAACTTTTGTCAGCTCTCACTGATTATTAGCTTGAATAGGGCTAGAGATTAACACCCTAGCAATCGTGCCCCTAATAGCGCAACATCATCACCCCCGAGCGGTAGAAGCCACCACAAAATACTTCCTGACTCAAGCAACCGCAGCAGCAATAATCCTGTTTGCAAGCACAACAAATGCCTGAATTACAGGAGAGTGAGATATGAACAACATATCTAGCCCAATTGCCAGCACTATAGTAATTACCGCTCTAGCACTTAAAATTGGACTTGCACCAATACATTTCTGAATACCAGAAGTTCTGCAAGGACTAGACCTATTGACGGGCCTAATTCTATCAACCTGACAAAAACTAGCCCCCATGGGCCCTATTATTCAAACAGCTCAAGCTATCGACCCCCTCCTACTAACTTCTCTGGGATTTATATCCGCCCTAGCGGGCGGATGGGGAGGATTAAACCAAACTCAACTCCGAAAAATCCTGGCCTACTCCTCCATCGCCCACATAGGCTGAATAGTTATTATTTTACAATATGCCCCTCAACTTACACTCCTTGCACTAGGGACCTACATCTTCATAACCTCAGCAGCTTTCCTCACACTAAAGACATCCTCCGCCACAAAAATCAATACCCTTGCAATAACCTGATCAAATAGCCCAATCTTAACAACAACCACTGCCCTCGTACTACTCTCGCTAGGCGGACTACCACCCCTAACAGGGTTTATGCCAAAATGATTGATCCTTCAAGAACTAACAAAACAAGATCTTTCAGCTACCGCCACTATTATAGCCCTCGCAGCCCTACTTAGCCTGTACTTTTACCTTCGACTATGCTATGCAATAACACTAACAATTTCCCCAAATGTAACAAACTCACTCACACCATGACGAGTAAAAACAACTCAAACATCTCTACCTCTAACTATTTCAACTACAATTGCTCTAGGCCTCCTACCCATGACTCCAGCTATTTTAATGCTAGTTACTTAAGGGATTTAGGATAGCACCAGACCGAGAGCCTTCAAAGCTCTAAGCAGAAGTGAAAATCTTCTAGTCCCTGGATAAGGCCTACAAGAATCTATCTTGCATTTTCTGATTGCAAATCAAATGTTTTTATTAAACTAAGGCCTTACTAGATGGGAAGGCCTCGATCCTACAAACTCTTAGTTAACAGCTAAGCGCTCAAACCAGCGAGCATCCATCTACTTTTCCCGCCGTTGGCCTGAAAGGCGGGAAAAGCCCCGGCAGAGTATTACTCTACGTCTCTGGATTTGCAATCCAACATGTTTCTTCACCACGGGGCTGTGATAGGAAGAGGACTTAAACCTCTGTCTTCGGGGCTACAACCCACCGCCTAAAACTCGGCTACCCTACCTGTGGCAATTACACGCTGATTCTTTTCTACAAACCACAAAGACATTGGCACCCTTTATCTTGTATTTGGTGCCTGAGCCGGAATAGTGGGAACTGCTTTAAGCCTGCTTATTCGAGCTGAACTTAGCCAACCCGGGTCACTTCTAGGCGATGACCAAATCTATAACGTTATTGTTACTGCCCACGCCTTTGTAATAATTTTCTTTATAGTAATACCAATTCTCATCGGAGGATTTGGAAATTGACTCGTACCACTAATAATCGGAGCACCTGATATAGCATTTCCACGAATGAATAACATAAGCTTCTGACTTCTCCCCCCATCATTCCTACTATTGCTGGCCTCTTCTGGCGTTGAAGCTGGGGCCGGGACAGGGTGAACAGTTTACCCACCACTTGCAGGTAATCTTGCCCACGCAGGAGCATCCGTAGACCTCACAATTTTCTCACTTCACTTGGCAGGTGTATCATCAATTCTAGGGGCAATTAATTTTATTACCACTACTATTAATATGAAGCCCCCAGCCATCTCCCAGTACCAAACACCTTTATTCGTCTGAGCTGTGCTTGTAACAGCTGTGCTCCTACTCCTCTCCCTTCCAGTTCTAGCCGCCGGGATTACAATACTTCTCACAGACCGAAACCTTAATACTACATTCTTCGACCCGGCAGGAGGAGGAGATCCAATCCTGTACCAACACCTGTTCTGATTCTTTGGCCATCCAGAAGTTTATATTCTTATTTTACCCGGCTTTGGAATCATCTCACACGTTGTCGCCTATTATGCTGGTAAAAAAGAGCCATTTGGCTATATGGGAATAGTTTGAGCAATAATGGCTATTGGCCTCCTTGGGTTTATTGTTTGAGCCCACCACATGTTTACTGTTGGAATAGACGTAGACACCCGTGCCTACTTCACATCCGCAACAATAATTATCGCCATCCCAACCGGTGTAAAAGTATTTAGTTGGCTCGCCACACTACACGGCGGCTCTATCAAATGGGACACACCCATGCTATGGGCCTTAGGGTTTATTTTCCTTTTCACAGTGGGCGGACTAACAGGAATTGTGTTAGCCAACTCATCATTAGATATTGTGCTCCACGACACATATTATGTAGTTGCACACTTCCACTATGTATTATCAATAGGTGCCGTATTTGCCATTATAGCAGCCTTTGTTCACTGGTTTCCACTATTCTCAGGATACACCCTAAATGATACTTGAACAAAAATCCACTTTGGCGTAATATTTATCGGTGTAAACCTAACATTCTTCCCTCAGCACTTCCTAGGCTTAGCCGGAATGCCCCGACGATATTCTGACTACCCAGATGCCTACGCCCTATGAAACACAGTATCATCTATCGGGTCCCTCATCTCCCTGGTCGCAGTAATTATATTCCTATTTATCCTCTGAGAAGCCTTTGCCGCCAAACGAGAGGTATCCTCAGTAGAATTAACCACAACGAACGTAGAATGACTTCACGGCTGCCCTCCGCCCTACCACACATTTGAAGAGCCAGCATTCGTCCGAGTTCAATCAAACTAACGAGAAAGGGAGGAAATGAAACCCCATGTACTGGTTTCGAGGCCAGTCACATAACCACTCTGTCACTTTCTTCTAAAGACATTAGTAAAATGTAAATTACACCACCTTGTCAAGGTGGTATTACAGGTTAAATCCCTGTATGTCTTAAGCCCTTGGCTTAATGGCACATCCCACACAACTAGGATTCCAAGACGCGGCATCACCCGTTATAGAAGAACTTCTTCACTTCCACGACCACGCTCTAATAATTGTGTTTTTAATCAGCACTCTAGTACTATATATCATTATTGCAATGGTCTCTACCAAACTTACCAACAAATATATTCTAGACTCCCAAGAAATCGAAATTGTATGAACTGTTCTACCAGCTGTAATCCTAGTTTTGATTGCTCTGCCCTCCCTTCGAATTCTATACCTTATAGACGAGATCAATGACCCCCACTTAACAATTAAAGCCATAGGACACCAATGATACTGAAGTTACGAATATACAGACTATGAAGACTTAGGCTTTGACTCCTACATGGTCCCGACCCAGGACCTTACACCCGGCCAATTCCGACTGCTAGAAACAGACCACCGAATAGTAGTCCCAATAGAATCACCAATCCGTGTATTAGTGTCCGCTGAAGACGTACTCCATTCTTGAGCCGTACCATCCCTGGGTGTAAAAATAGACGCAGTGCCCGGACGACTAAACCAAACCGCCTTCATTGCCTCACGTCCAGGAGTGTTCTACGGACAGTGCTCCGAAATCTGTGGCGCTAATCACAGTTTTATGCCAATTGTAGTTGAAGCCGTCCCTCTAGAACACTTCGAAGGCTGATCCTCACTAATACTAGAAGACGCCTCACTAGAAAGCTAATTATTGGACAAAGCGTTGGCCTTTTAAGCCAAAGTTTGGTGACTACCGACCACCTCTAGTGAAATGCCCCAGCTAAACCCTAACCCTTGATTCGCCATTCTAGTATTTTCATGAATCATCTTTTTTACCGTCATCCCAATTAAAATTCTAAATCATACAACACCCAATGAACCCGCCCCAATAAGCGAAGAAAAACACAAAACTGAACCTTGAGACTGACCATGATAACAAGCTTTTTTGACCAATTTGCAAGTCCCTCTTTTCTAGGTATTCCTCTTATTGCTATTGCAATCGCACTACCCTGAATTCTATTCCCAACTCCCCCATCTCGATGATTAAACAACCGACTTATTACCCTTCAAACATGATTCATCAACCGTTTCACCAATCAGCTTCTACTGCCTCTAAATGTAGGAGGACATAAATGGGCCTTACTATTTGCTTCCCTAATAGTGTTCCTTATTACCATTAACATGCTTGGCCTTCTCCCATACACCTTTACACCCACCACCCAGCTCTCACTAAACATAGGATTTGCTGTACCACTCTGACTTGCCACAGTAATTATCGGCATGCGTAATCAACCAACAGTGGCCCTCGGACACCTTCTCCCAGAAGGAACCCCCGTCCCACTAATCCCAGTACTAATTATCATCGAAACGATTAGTCTATTTATTCGACCCCTCGCCCTTGGAGTGCGACTTACAGCCAATCTAACTGCAGGCCACCTGTTAATTCAACTCATCGCTACAGCCGTCTTCGTACTACTGCCCATGATACCAACAGTAGCAATTCTAACAGCCGCTGTTTTATTCTTACTAACACTTCTAGAAGTTGCAGTTGCAATAATCCAAGCCTATGTATTTGTACTTCTACTAAGCCTCTACCTACAAGAAAACGTTTAATGGCACACCAAGCACATGCATTTCACATGGTTGATCCTAGCCCATGACCACTAACCGGAGCCGTAGGCGCTCTATTAATAACATCCGGCCTAGCAATCTGGTTTCACTTCCACTCAACAACACTAATAACCCTTGGACTAATTCTTCTACTTCTTACAATATTCCAATGGTGACGTGACATTATCCGGGAAGGAACCTTCCAAGGACATCACACGCCCCCAGTACAAAAAGGCCTGCGTTACGGGATAATTCTATTCATCACCTCAGAAGTTTTCTTCTTCCTCGGATTCTTCTGAGCCTTTTATCACTCTAGCCTAGCACCCACGCCCGAACTGGGGGGATGCTGACCACCAACCGGGATTACCACACTAGACCCGTTCGAAGTCCCCCTGCTTAACACAGCAGTCTTATTAGCATCAGGTGTAACAGTCACATGAGCCCACCACAGCATTATAGAAGGAGAACGAAAACAAGCCATTCAATCCTTAGCACTTACAATCCTATTAGGACTATACTTCACCGCATTACAGGCCATAGAATATTATGAAGCCCCCTTTTCAATCGCAGACGGGGTATACGGATCCACATTCTTTGTAGCCACAGGATTCCTCGGGCTTCACGTAATTATTGGGTCAACCTTCTTGGCTGTTTGCCTCCTTCGCCAAATCCAATACCACTTTACATCTGAACACCACTTCGGCTTCGAGGCCGCTGCCTGATACTGACACTTTGTCGACGTAGTCTGACTATTCCTCTACGTATCCATCTACTGATGAGGCTCATATCTTTCTAGTATTCAAATTAGTACAAGTGACTTCCAATCATTTAGTCTTGGTTAAACCCCAGGGAAAGATAATGAATTTAATCACAACCATCCTTATTATCACAATGGCCTTGTCCTCAATCCTAGCAATCGTATCATTTTGACTACCCCAAATAAACCCAGACGCAGAAAAACTCTCCCCCTACGAGTGCGGGTTTGATCCGCTAGGATCCGCCCGACTACCTTTCTCCTTGCGGTTCTTCCTGGTCGCTATTCTATTTCTCTTATTTGACCTGGAGATCGCCCTTCTTCTCCCCCTGCCTTGAGGTGACCAACTTCACAACCCCACAGGAACATTCTTTTGAGCAACTATGGTTCTCGTTCTACTAACCCTAGGACTAATCTACGAATGAACCCAAGGGGGCTTAGAATGAGCAGAATAAGGGGGTTAGTCCAAAAAAGACCTCTGATTTCGGCTCAGAAAATTGTGGTTTAAATCCACAGCCCCCTTATGACACCAGTACATTTCAGCTTCAGTTCAGCATTCATCCTAGGATTAATAGGATTAGCATTTCATCGCACCCACCTGCTTTCTGCACTCCTATGCCTAGAAGGCATAATATTATCCCTATTCATTGCACTAGCCCTATGAACACTGCAATTCGAATCTACAAGCTTTTCCACCGCCCCCATACTCCTGCTAGCCTTCTCCGCCTGCGAAGCAAGTACAGGCCTCGCACTTCTAGTAGCCACAGCCCGAACCCACGGCACAGACCGCCTACAAAACCTTAATCTCCTACAATGCTAAAAGTACTAATCCCCACAATTATACTGTTCCCAACAATTTGACTAATCTCCCCAAAGTGGCTGTGAACAGCCACAATCACCCACAGTCTCTCAATTGCCCTCATAAGCCTTACGTGACTAAAATGAACATCCGAGACCGGATGGGCCACATCTAACACGTACTTAGGGACAGACCCCCTATCAACCCCCCTATTAGTCCTGACCTGCTGACTACTACCACTCATAATCTTAGCCAGTCAAAACCACATTAACCCAGAACCCATCAATCGACAACGCCTATACATTACACTACTAACCTCACTACAAACTTTCTTAATTATAGCATTTGGGGCCACAGAAATCATTATATTTTATATTATATTTGAGGCTACACTCATTCCAACCCTAATCATTATCACCCGGTGAGGAAACCAGACTGAGCGACTAAATGCCGGAACTTACTTTTTATTCTATACACTTGCAGGCTCCTTACCTCTTCTAGTCGCACTACTTTTACTTCAGCAATCCACAGGTACCCTATCCATACTTGTAATCCAGTACTCCCAACCACTACTATTAAACTCCTGAGGCCATAAAATTTGGTGGGCCGGCTGTCTCATCGCATTTTTAGTAAAAATGCCACTGTACGGCGTACACCTGTGACTTCCCAAAGCACACGTAGAGGCCCCCGTTGCAGGGTCCATAGTACTGGCAGCAGTACTACTAAAACTGGGAGGATATGGAATAATACGAATAATAATTATATTAGACCCCCTATCAAAAGAGCTAGTTTACCCCTTCATTATCTTAGCACTATGGGGCATCATCATGACAGGGTCTATTTGCCTACGACAAACAGACCTTAAATCACTAATCGCCTACTCATCTGTTAGCCACATAGGACTCGTAGCAGGGGGCATTTTAATTCAAACTCCATGAGGGTTTTCAGGGGCAATTATCCTAATAATCGCCCACGGCCTAGTGTCCTCAATACTATTTTGCCTGGCCAACACAGCATATGAACGAACCCATAGTCGTACCATAATCCTAGCCCGAGGACTACAACTAATCTTCCCCCTAACAGCAGTTTGATGGTTCATTGCCAACCTGGCCAATCTGGCACTTCCCCCCCTACCTAACCTAATAGGAGAACTAATAATTATCACAACCTTATTCAACTGATCCCCATGAACTATCGCACTAACAGGAGCGGGCACCTTAATCACAGCAGGCTACTCACTGTACATATTCTTAATATCTCAACGAGGCCCAACACCAGATCACATTATAAAACTCCAACCCTTCCACACCCGAGAACATTTGTTAATGGCCCTTCACCTTATCCCCGTAATTCTCCTTGTAGTAAAACCAGAACTCATATGAGGTTGGTGCTATTAGTAAGTATAGTTTAACCAAAATATTAGATTGTGATTCTAAAGACAGGAGTTAAAATCCCCTTACTCACCAAGGAAGGACAGAAATCAATAAGTACTGCTAATCCTTATGCACCGCGGTTAAAATCCGCGGCTTCCTCATGCTTCTGAAGGATAACAGCTCATCCGTTGGTCTTAGGAACCAAAAACTCTTGGTGCAAATCCAAGTGGAAGCTATGAACTCAACAACACTAATTATATCCTCCTCACTTATTTTAGTTATTACAATCCTTATCATCCCTCTACTAACAACACTAAACCCCCAGCCACTCAAAGCGGATTGAGCAAACACACATGTAAAAACCGCCGTAAGTACCGCATTTTTCATTAGCCTCCTACCACTAATAATCTTCCTAGACCAAGGAATAGAAAGTGTTACTACAAACTGGCACTGAATAAACACACACATATTTGACACAAACATTAGCTTTAAATTTGACCACTACTCCCTTATTTTTACACCTATCGCCCTCTATGTTACCTGGTCTATTCTAGAATTTGCATTATGGTACATACACTCAGACCCCAATATCAATCGATTTTTTAAATACTTACTACTGTTTTTGGTGGCAATAATCACCCTTGTTACCGCTAACAACATGTTTCAACTATTCATTGGCTGAGAAGGGGTAGGAATCATATCATTTCTATTAATCGGATGATGGTACGGACGAGCAGACGCTAATACAGCAGCCTTACAGGCCGTAATCTACAACCGAGTCGGAGATGTCGGACTAATCTTAAGCATGGCGTGATTCGCAATAAACTTTAACTCCTGAGAAATCCAACAAATCTTCTTTCTATCAAAGAACTTTGACATAACAATTCCACTAATAGGACTTATTCTGGCAGCCACAGGAAAATCGGCCCAATTTGGCCTACATCCCTGGCTTCCTTCTGCCATGGAGGGCCCCACGCCAGTCTCTGCCCTACTCCACTCCAGCACTATAGTTGTAGCTGGAATTTTCCTATTAATTCGCCTGCACCCCCTTATAGAAAACAACCAAACTGCACTAACAACCTGCCTATGCTTAGGCGCCATAACTACCCTATTCACAGCCACCTGTGCCCTAACCCAAAACGATATTAAAAAAATTGTAGCTTTCTCAACATCAAGCCAACTAGGCTTAATAATAGTCACAATCGGCCTAAACCAACCACAACTAGCATTCCTTCACATTTGCACTCATGCTTTCTTCAAAGCTATACTGTTCTTATGCTCAGGATCAATTATTCATAGCCTTAATGACGAACAAGACATCCGCAAAATAGGAGGCCTTCACAACCTGATACCAGCCACCTCAACCTACCTCACAATCGGCAGCCTGGCACTGACAGGAACCCCATTCCTTGCAGGATTCTTTTCAAAAGATGCTATTATTGAAGCCCTAAACACCTCAAACCTTAACGCCTGGGCCCTAATCCTTACACTTATCGCCACATCATTTACCGCAGTCTACAGCTTTCGAGTCATTTTCTTTGTTACCATAGGGTCCCCCCGATTCCTCCCAATATCCCCTATTAATGAAAACAACCCGTCAGTAATTAACCCCATTAAACGACTTGCCTGAGGAAGTATTATTGCAGGACTTATCATTACCTCCAACTTCCTGCCCTCAAAAACACCTATTATAACAATACCCACAACCCTAAAAATAGGGGCCCTCATAGTTACCATCTTAGGATTACTAGTAGCCATAGAACTTACAGCCTTAACCAATAAACAAATTAAAATCACCCCTACAATATCCTCACACAACTTCTCGAACATATTAGGATACTTCCCCGCATTAATTCACCGAACATCCCCAAAACTCAACCTCACCCTCGGACAGTCAATCGCCAATAAGCTAGACCAAACATGGTTTGAGATATCCGGACCAAAAGGATTAACCTTGGCCCAAATAATAATGTCAAAAATTATAAGCGACATCCAACGAGGAATAATTAAAACATACCTGACCATTTTCCTTCTAACATTAACCTTAAGCATCCTATTAACGATTCTCTAAACTGCACGAAGAGTCCCACGGCTTAACCCCCGAGTCAACTCTAACACAACAAGCAAGGTTAAAAGCAAGACCCAAGCACAAATAACTAATATCCCTGCCCCAAATGAATATATAACAGCTACCCCCCCAACATCCCCCCGCAACATAGAAAACTCCTTTAACCCATCAACTATGACCCAAGAACCTTCATACCACCCGCCCCAAAACATGCCAGCCATCAAAACCACCCCTAATAAATAAACTAACACATAACCAGCAACAGACCGACTCCCTCAAGCCTCCGGAAAAGGTTCAGCAGCTAAAGCTGCTGAATAGGCAAATACTACAAGCATGCCTCCTAGGTAAATTAAAAAAAGGACTAACGACAAAAAAGACCCCCCAGAACCAACCAAAATACCACACCCGACCCCCGCTGCCACCACTAAACCTAAAGCAGCAAAATAAGGGGTTGGGTTAGACGCAACAGCAATTAAACCCACAATCAAAGCCACCAATAACATAAACATAAAATAGGTCATAATTCTTGCTCGGACTCTAACCGAGACCAATGACTTGAAGAACCACCGTTGTAGTTCAACTACAAGAACAATAATGGCAAGCCTACGAAAAACCCACCCTCTGATAAAAATCGCCAACGATGCACTAGTTGATTTACCAACACCCTCTAATATTTCAGTCTGATGAAACTTCGGATCCCTCCTAGGACTATGTCTTATTACACAAATTTTAACAGGACTATTCTTAGCCATACACTACACCTCAGACATCTCAACCGCATTCTCATCGGTAGCCCACATTTGTCGAGACGTCAACTACGGCTGACTTATCCGTAACCTTCATGCTAATGGAGCATCATTCTTTTTCATCTGTATTTATATACACGTCGCCCGTGGCCTATATTACGGATCCTACCTCTACAAAGAGACCTGAAACATCGGAGTAGTTCTACTACTCCTAGTTATAATAACAGCCTTTGTTGGCTACGTCCTCCCATGAGGACAGATATCCTTCTGAGGCGCAACAGTAATTACAAACCTCCTATCAGCAGTCCCTTACATAGGAGATACCCTAGTTCAATGAATTTGAGGAGGCTTTTCAGTAGACAACGCAACACTAACACGATTCTTCGCATTCCACTTCTTACTGCCATTTATCATCGCCGCCGCAACCCTCCTCCACCTGCTATTTCTTCACGAAACCGGATCAAACAACCCCGCCGGCCTAAACTCTGATGCAGATAAAATCTCTTTCCACCCATACTTTTCATACAAAGACCTTCTCGGATTTGTATTAATACTGTTAGCCCTAACATCTTTAGCACTATTTTCCCCCAACCTACTAGGAGACCCAGACAACTTCACGCCAGCCAACCCAATGGTAACTCCCCCACACATTAAACCAGAGTGATACTTCCTATTTGCCTATGCCATCCTACGATCCATCCCAAATAAGCTAGGAGGTGTCCTTGCACTACTATTTTCTATTTTAATCCTAATAGTAGTCCCGATCTTACACACCTCAAATCAACGAGGACTAACATTCCGCCCAATCACCCAATTTCTTTTCTGTACACTTGTAGCAGACATACTAATCCTAACATGAATTGAAGGCATACCTGTAGAACACCCATATGTTATCATTGGCCAAGTAGCATCAATTTTATATTTCGCACTTTTCCTCGTGCTCGTCCCATTAGCAGGATGAATGGAAAATAAAGCATTAAAATGAGCTTGCCCTAGTAGCTTAGTCTTAAAGCATCGGTCTTGTAATCCGAAGATCGGAGGTTAAATTCCTCCCTAGCGCCCAGAAAAGGGAGATTTTAACTCCCACCCCTGGCTCCCAAAGCCAGAATTCTAAATTAAACTATCTTCTGATAGTAACATGTATGTACTAGTACATATTATGTATAATATTACATATATGTATTAGTACATACATATGTATTATCACCATTCATTTATTTTAACCCCAAAGCAAGTACTAACGTCTAAGACGTTCATATACCAAATTATTAAGCCTCAGAAATAAATTATTTTAACATGGGAAATAGATTAATCCCTTAAATATGGCACTCAAATTTTTCCTTGAATTTCCCAGCTAAGATTTATCTTAAAATTATTAATGTAGTAAGAGACCACCAACTGGTTGATATAATTGCATACTATTAATGATAGAATCAGGGACACAACATGTGGGGGTCGCACACTGTGAACTATTCCTGGTATCTGGTTCCTATTTCAGGTACATAATTTTATTTACTCCACCCTCGGATAATTATACTGGCATCTGATTAATGGTGTAATTACATACTCCTCGTTACCCAACATGCCGGGCATTCTTTTATATGCATAGGGTTCTCTTTTTTAGGTTTCCTTTCATTTTGCATCTCAGAGTGCAAGCACAAATGTTAAATTAGGGTGGAGTTATTCCTTGCATAAGTTAAAGTAGGTTAATTATTAAATGACATAACTTAAGAATTACATATTAATATCTCAAGTGCATAACATATACATCACTTCTTCAACTTATCCTTATATAGATGCCCCCCCTTTTGGCTTACGCGCGACAAACCCCCCTACCCCCTACGCTCAGCAAATCCTGTTATCCTTGTCAAACCCCGAAACCAAGGAAGGTTCGAGAACGTGCCAGCTAACGAATTGAGATATGGGATTAGCCATCCGCATTGTATATATATACATGCACATTGCGTTTATGTATAGCACAAATACCCCCAAATTTTAGCCTAAAAACCTCTATTAAAAATTTTAAGAATTTCTCAATGCTAAAAAATTAAACATTTATAAC